GGTACGAAATATGGAAAAACAAGTATTTCCACGACTCTACCGCCCAGTCAATTCTGTTCCACTTAATCCCTCTTTCATGGCCACATTTCTTTACGGCTAAGGAATGGGAAATCTTTCTCCTGTTACATGAATCCAATTTTCAGTTCATCCGGGAAAATCCATCTTTTTCTAAACAACGTCTTTGTCATTTGATCCAATAGCCTTCCGTTAGATAGGAACAGATTTGATAAGTACTGATAACTCGCGGATTGAATATTCGAACGGAAAGATCGATTATATAATGAACTAATGGTTCTAAGCCGTCTCCGTCTCTGGCGATTAATAAAAAATTCGAAGTACTTTTCTTTCGGTTTCTTGCTAAACCCGCGTTTATATAGAGTCTCCCTTTGGGAAGTCAGAAGAAGCCCCTTTGACATCTCTTCATCTGCAAAGAATTCTCGATGTGAAAACAGAAAGACAGAGAGCTCATCGTTGAATATGTAAAAGAGTGGATCTCCAGGGTCCCAAATGAATTGGCCTTTTCGAAAAAAGACTTGTTCTTTGGAAGATCTATCTCGTCCAGGGTACTCCATGGTTTCACTCTGCAAGAACTCCCAATCATTCTCTTGAAGCTCATCCTCTTCATCATATCCACCATCCCCTTCACCAAAAAATGCATAATCAAAATATTCATCATTCACTTCATCAGAAATGATCGGCTTGCCCCGAAATGACCTGGCCCAATAGGGAAATTCCAATTCATTGGGCCTTTCGATCCAATCAAATAGAAAGCCCCAAGGTTGCCATATTCTAGGAGCCCAAACTATGTGATCGACTACATCCTCCGCTAACTGTTGCGGGTCGGTGCCTTCTGCCCATTCTTTAAACTCCGATTCGTAGAGAAATCTACGATCAAAGATAGAACGAGATCCATTTTCCATCATCTCTAAGGGATTCCTCGGTTCGGGCCGAAGAAGCGAGGATCCCACCAGAGCGCCTTCTACTACTTCTAATAGGCCATCAACTAGACCAGAATCCGTCTCAACGAGTCTATAAGAAGTGATCCAATTTTTTTCATCGGGTCCGGGTAGAGACCAAAGATCTTGAGCGACCGATCCGGCAGAACAACTCAAAAGATAAAGAAGTATCGTTAATTTCTTCATGCTCGTTCCAAGTTCGAAGAACCATTTGTACAAATAAGGATCCCCTTCGTAACATGATTGCTTCTTCATATAGATAGATATAGGATCTATAAGGCAGCAATTATTTATAAGTACATTTTGTGCAACAGCCCTTCCTATCTGATAGAAAAGGATCCCATGATCCGGAACCGGTCTTACATGCGCTCGCAACTCCCAAGTTTGTCTATGAAGAGCGAATCGAATTGTATTAGTGTCTATAATTGATTTCTTCTGTGTAATACTAATCGATAGGGCCTCATTGGTAATTGCTACAAGATCTCGTGCATTGTAACCCATGGCTATGGACCCGAATCCATTAGTATGGAACATTTTCTTTTCCAAGTGAAATCCCCTAGTATACGAAAGGGTGAAAACGTGCTTTCGTTGTTGTGGAATAAGAAGCCTTCGTATCTTAATGCATGTATTTAATTTATTCGGAGCTATTAGAGCGGGATCCACTTTTTGGGGAATATGAGTCGAAGCAATAACAAGAATCTCTCTAGTGGACCGTCTTTCACAATCCCCGGAGAGATAGTTCAATAATAAACCGAGGGACTCCGACTCATCCACATACAGATCATGAATGTTTGGAATCCATACTATGCAAGGAGACATTGTTCTTGCCAATTCGAATTGCAAGTTGATAGAAGCTAGGTTGATTTCCAACTCGATGATATACCTAAGTATCTCATCATCCACCGTATACTCCTCCCTCAGCTCCGGGTCCGAGTCCAAGTTCGAATAGTCACGATCATCAATATCATCCGCATCTCTAAGCGCATCCATATATTCCTTAGCAGGATCGCTATCATTATCAATCCCATCAATATCCACATCATCAAGCGCTTCCATATAGTCCTCAGGATCGAGATCATCAATAACTATTTTCAAACCCAGCTTGTTCAGAAATACCGTAATAAAAGGAAGATAGGAGTTTGTCGCTAGGGATTTGACCAAATAGGATCGTCCAGTTCCTATAGGACCTATCACTAAAATACCCCTAGAGGGGGATAGCGCTAGGCGGAACGAAAAGGGTTTCGGGTTTCCATGAGATGGGAAATGAAAACTATTGGCCCCACACGAGGTTTGTGAATAAGTGATTGTCTGATAATGAGCAAGGAATATCCGTCTTTCTGCTAAACAGGATGTATTGAACTCATAATTCATTAGATCCTTTTGATGAATGTCAACTAAGTATCGTAAGTAAATTGCTCCCGCTTGTTCAAACATTTGATAACCATAGTCACTCTTTACTAAACGATCAATATGAGTCAGACTCCATAGAATTTGATCAATCCCTTTTTCTGGCCTTAGGGTGGAGAAATGAAACGAGTAAACTC